CAACGAATTAATCTTCATAAATTCGATTTCATCATAAATGCGAAATACTTATAAACAAATAAAAAAGAAAAGTGCGGGAGAGATAAAAAAGATGCAGGGTCGTTTGTCTGTTTGGCTAGTCAAACACGGGCTAGTTCATAGATCTTTGGGCTTCGATTACCAAGGAATAGAGACTTTACAAATAAAGCCTGAGGATTGGCATTCCATTGCTGTTATTTTATATGTATATGGTTACAATTATCTACGTTCCCAATGTGCCTATGATGTAGCACCAGGCGGACTGTTAGCCAGTGTGTATCATCTTACGAGAATAGAGTATGGTGTAGATCAACCGGAAGAGGTATGTATAAAAGTATTTGCTCCAAGGAGTAACCCTAGAATTCCGTCTGTTTTCTGGGTTTGGAAAAGTTCGGATTTTCAAGAACGAGAATCTTATGACATGTTGGGAATCTCTTATGAAAATCATCCACGACTGAAACGTATCTTAATGCCCGAAAGTTGGATAGGGTGGCCTTTACGTAAGGATTACATTGCCCCCAATTTTTATGAAATACAAGACGCTCATTGAATGATAAGAAACTAATTACAACTTCGAATATTCCTTGAATATTTGTACATTCTCTTCTAGCTCAAACAGAGGAATTGAAGTTTCATTCGTATTCTTATGGATAGGCTAATAAATAAAAAGAAATAAAAGACAATACATCATTGAGATTCTCGATTTGTGAAGAGACTTTTTTTTTATTTCGGACGAGCCGAGACAATAGGATGAACAACAAGGGTTCTGTACCGTGAACTTTGTATCGCGCACATCACTTAGATGAACTCTAGAGAGTCGCATAGAAGGGAATGAAGAAATGGAATCTGAAAGAGAATACAAAGAAATAAATGAAAGGGGATCGGATTCTATTTGTACTGTAGCTGAGATGAGTCTTGGTTATTTCTATCCTTGAACTCCTCTAGACCCGACTTTTTGTTGGGCCTTTCAACCAACTAGTTTAATCTTTTAATTAAATATGTATAAAGTATTAATATTCTTTTTGAATGTGAGGAGCCGCAGTGTGAACAAATAAAAAAGAAGAGGAAAGATAAGCAAATTTTTTCTTTTACTGCATTATAATAGACACATTAGAATAGACTCTTTGCTCATTTAAAAAAGAGAAAAAAAAATACAAAATAAAATAAATAAAGAGAGGGTTTACTCTCAGATACCTAGCTAGATAAGTATGTATTATGTCGATCCATATCAATTAATTTGTAGAGTAGATACTCATACAAATTAATCATATGCCAGGAACCAGATTTGAACTGGTGACACGAGGATTTTCAGTCCTCTGCTCTACCAACTGAGCTATCCCGACCATTACCGACGCATTATCCTCATAATACTAGATGACTTGGGTCTATGTCAATTAAAAATGAAAACAAAAAAAACGAAAAAGTATTAAATTCAAAGTCTCAAACAGGAATTTCTTGGATCTTCAAAAGGAAGACTTTGAAAATTTCCATATGAGTAATCATATGGATTATGAATCGTTCAAATAGGTATTCCTTGCTCAAGAGATTTCTACGTATATCATATATATATCACAATATATCACAATATATCACAAGACTTGTGATAAGAGAACAAAATTCTGCTATGCTAGGATACGCTTGTAAAACGGCAAAGAATAGGATGAATGAGAAACATAAGGAACTTTGAACCACTAACAAAAAGGGTAGGATAAAATAAATAGACAGCAAACAGGCCTTTTGGGGTTGGGGATAGAGGGACTTGAACCCTCACGATTTTTAAAGTCGACGGATTTTCCTCTTACTATAAATTTCATTGTTGTCGGTATTGATATTGACATGTAGAACGGGACTCTATCTTTATTCTCGTCCGATTAATCAGTTTTTCAAAAGATTTATCAGACTATGGAGTGAATGATTTGATTAATGACTATTCTATTCGATTCTTTCTTCAACTTGGAATCGATTCACAACAATTCTTTTTATTTTTCATATAAATTGATTTTGCATATAATAGAAATAAAAAAAATATGGGTTCGGTTCGTCTTTTTTGAGATAGTTTTTCATTAGTATACCCATTTTTTTTTATATTTTATATAGGTATATCTTGCATCCTTTCTAGAGTTTCGATATAAGGATTCCTTTACCAACAGTCAACCCCATTTGTTAGAATAGCTTCCATTGAGTCTCTGCACCTATCCTTTCCCTTTTTTATTATTCTCGCTTGCTGAACCTTTGTTCATGTTTATTTTCGTAAAATAATAGGATTTGGCTCAGGATTGCCCATTTTTCATTCCAGGGTTTCTCTGAATTTGAAAGTTATCACTTAGTAGGTTTCCATACCAAGGCTCAATCCAATTAAGTCCGTAGCGTCTACCAATTTCGCCATATCCCCTTTTGTGTCTTGAGATTAGGATCTCATTAGGATGCCCCTCCTTCCCCCTTTCTCCCTCCTTTCCCCCTTCTTTCATTTGTTTATTTTCTT